TGTATTTATTCTGACCTCCATACTTAACTTAGATCGAGATATTGGACATAGAATGCCAATCTTTAAAATAAAAAATGTAAAAAAAAGGAGTAATACACTGTGACATGACACGTTCACTAAAAAAAAACCCTTTTGTAGCTAATCATTTATCGGCAAAAATTGAAAAACTCAACATGAGGGAGGAGAAAGAAATAATAGTAACTTGGTCTCGGGCATCTACCATTATACCCACAATGATTGGCCATACAATCGCTATTCATAATGGAAAGGAACATTTACCTATTTATATAACAGATCGTATGGTAGGTCACAAATTGGGAGAATTCGCGCCTACTCTGACTTTTGCGAGACATGCAAGAAACGATAATAAATCTCGTCGTTAAGTTAATTTTTATATATAAATTAATATAAAAAAATTAAAATTAAAGTCAAAGCAAAGTCAAAAAAATTAAAGTAAAACAAGTGTTTATCATTCATTGGTGGGAGATAGGATAACCTTATGATAAAGAACAGGAGTTCGCTTAAAGAAGTAAATAAAGAAGTAGAAGCACCCTGGCGTCGGCGTAAAGAAGTAAAAGTTGTAGCTCAACATATATGTAGTATGTCTGTTTTCAAAGCGCGAAGAGTAATTGATCAGATTCGCGGGCGTTCCTATGAGGAAACACTTATGATACTGGAACTCATGCCTTATCGAGCATCTTATCCCATTTTAAAATTGGTTTATTCTGCAGCAGCAAATGCTAGTCATAATAAGGGTTTGAACGAAGCTGATTCATTCATTAGTGAAGCCAAAGTTAATAGGAGTACTATTGTGAAAAAATTAAGACCTCGGGCTCGAGGACGTAGTTATCCGATAAAAAGACCTACTTGTCATATAACAATTGTATTAAAGGATAAATCTAAATTATATTATTCTTAGATCAATCTAAGATTTAGATTCATCATAGTAAAATAAAATATATGGATGGAAAGAAAATATAATAGGAAAATATGGGACAAAAAATAAATCCACTTGGTTTCAGACTTGGTACAACCCAACGTCATCATTCCTTTTGGTTCGCACAACCAAAAAATTATTCCGTGGGTCTACAGGAAGATGAAAAAATACGGAATTGTATCAAGAACTATGTACAAAAAAATAGGAGAATATCCTCGGGTTTCGAAGGAATCGCACGTATAGGAATTAAAAAAAGAATCGATTTGATCCAGGTCATAATCTATATTGGATTTCCAAATTTATTAATAGAGGGCCAAACACGAGGAATCGAAGAATTACAGATGAATGTACAAAAGGAATTTCATTCTGTGAACCGGAGACTCAACATTGTTATCACAAGAGTTGAAAAACCTTATGGGCAACCTAATATTCTTGCGGAATACATAGCTTTACAATTAAAAAATAGAGTTTCGTTTCGAAAGGCAATGAAAAAAGCTATTGAATTAGCTGAACAAACGGATACAAAAGGAATTCAAGTACAAATTGCAGGGCGGATCGACGGAAAAGAAATTGCACGTGTCGAATGGATTAGAGAGGGCAGGGTTCCCCTACAAACAATTCGCGCTAAAATTGATCATTGTTCCTATACAATTCGAACTATCTATGGAGTATTAGGCATAAAAATTTGGATATTTGTGGACGAGGAATAATAGACCTTTACTTTATTTGTCTTGCCATTCTGTCCAGTGATAGAACAAAAAATAACAAACTGTTTCATTCTTTTTCCGTTAAATCAAACAAAAATGAGCAATTCTAATTCTATAAGGTTGAATAAAAATTCGATTGACCATTTGTTATAATTGCTATGCTTAGTGTGTGACTCGTTAATTTTTCTTTAGAGTTTAGAGTTGGGATTCAAAAAAAAAAAAAAATAGACTGACCCCTACTTAAACTTAATAACTATATAAAAATAAAAACAAAATAAACTAATAACCAACTTATTGCTTCGTATTGTCGAGATCCCAAGAAACAGTCACTATATGAGATGAGTGGATCAATCATATAGTTGCAGCAACTGCAACTGAAATCTTTTCCATAAAAAAATCTGATTATGGGTTGTGAAGCAAAAATAAAGGGATGTGGATAAATGGAAGGATGATAGAAAGAGAGAACAAAAAAATCAATGATATATGATTCCAATATGTATGGTCTATGAATTACCTCATAAAAGGCAATGTGATAAAGCATCAATACTGAATGAATGTAAATAATAATAAAGTGATATGAATAATAAAGAGCCTCGGGTTAATAAAAACTAAGGAGATTGACTCGAGAAGGAATTTTGTTGGGAGCTCCATTGCAGAGTTCAGGCCTAACCATTAATGGAGAAGCTATGGGAACGACGAAACCTGTGACCGCATAGGATTCTACTTAAAACGAATCCGAATAATTCATTGGGTGGGATGGCGGAACGAACCGAGAAAAAATTTATTTATTCTGAGAAGTCATGGATTGACCTAGGAATGAAACAGCAAAGAGTCAATATTCGCCCGCGAAACCTTTATTTATTGAGATTACATTACAATATTTTGGCATCATTTGATAAGGGTCAAAATAAGGATCAAGGATCGTTATCGTTATAAACTAAAAAAGCATTATCTATAATCTATATCTATAAATATGCATAACATAAATATTCTAGCTGTATATCCTGTATATACATCTTCCCATGTAACAAATTCAATATCAATAAATGTCTTAGTGTATTATTTTATTAAATACATGTGTATCTGTAATATTATTGAATCCTTTCATTCGCGAGGAGCTGGATGAGAAGAAACTCTCATGTCCGGTTCTGCAGTAGAGATGGAATTAAGAAACGACCATCAACTATAACCCCAAAAGAACCAGATTTCGTAAACAACATAGAGGAAGAATGAAGGGAATATCTTGTCGAGGCAATCATATTTGTTTCGGCAGATACGCTCTTCAGGCACTTGAACCCGCTTGGATCACAGCTAGACAAATAGAAGCAGGGCGAAGAGCAATGACACGATATGCGCGTCGTGGTGGAAAAATATGGGTACGTATATTTCCTGACAAACCTGTTACAGTAAGACCTGCAGAAACACGTATGGGTTCGGGGAAGGGATCCCCCGAATATTGGGTATCCGTTGTTAAGCCAGGTCGAATACTTTATGAAATGGGCGGAGTATCAGAAACTGTAGCCAGAGCAGCTATTTCACTAGCTGCGTCCAAAATGCCTATACGAACTCAATTTGTCAGGATGGGGATGTAGAACTAAACGGTGTATTGAGGATGAAAAAACAACCAAAGTTTATTTATTTCTGGACAGAGAATATTTCTTTTTTTCCTTCATCCTTTGCATTAAAATAACGGATTCCAATAAAATGATATGATTCAACCTCAGACCCTTTTGAATGTAGCGGATAACAGCGGAGCTCGAGAATTGATGTGTATTCGAATCATAGGAGCTGGTAATCATCGATATGCTCATATTGGTGACGTTATTGTTGCTGTAATCAAAGAAGCAGTGCCCAATATGCCACTAGAAAGATCAGAAGTAATTAGAGCTGTAATTGTACGTACTTGTAAAGAACTCAAACGTGACAACGGTATGATAATACGATATGATGACAATGCTGCGGTTGTCATTGATCAAGAAGGAAATCCAAAAGGAACTCGAGTTTTTGGTGCGATCGCTCGGGAATTGAGACAGTTGAATTTTACTAAAATAGTTTCATTGGCTCCCGAGGTATTATAAATACTACTAGATGAGACTATGATATATCAGGACATCTAAAATAGATCAAATTTCGTAGATTAGTAGATTGTGTCTCACGCATATACTTTTACGCATATACTTTTAATAATTAATAATTTAATAATAAAAAAAAAAAAATGAAAGAAAATAAAACAAAGAAAAAAAGGAAACATGTTGATTATATCAAAATTAGGGGGCACCAATAATTATAGTTCGTCATGGGTAGGGACACTATTGCCGATATAATAACTTCTATAAGAAATGCTGACATGGATAAAAAAGGAACGGTTCGAATAGCATCTACTAATATCACCGAAAATATTGTGAAAATACTTCTACGAGAAGGTTTTATTGAAAACGTTCGGAAACATCAGGAAGGTAACAAATATTTCTTGGTTTCAACTCTGCGACATAGAAAGACTAGGAAAAGAATACATAGAACTATTTTAAAGCGTATCAGCCGACCCGGTTTACGAATTTATTCCAACTATCAACAAATTCCTAAGATTTTAGGTGGAATAGGAATTGTAATTCTTTCTACTTCTCGAGGTATAATGACAGATCGAGAAGCTCGACGAGAAAAAATTGGAGGCGAACTTTTGTTATATATATGGTGATCCTCCTCCTCTGGTATCCTAATTTTCTCTCTAACTTCCTATTTGTGAAATAGAGAGGAAAAGTGAGTTATATAACTCTTCCTCCATTAGTTGATACTTCAAGGAGGTTACCTGGAATGAAAGAACAAAAATTGATTCATGAAGGTTTAATTACTGAATCACTTCCCAACGGTATGTTCCGGGTCCGTTTAGATAATGAAGATGTAATTCTAGGTTATGTTTCGGGGAGGATCCGGCGCAGTTTTATACGGATACTACCCGGGGATAGAGTCAAAATCGAAGTAAGTCGTTATGATTCAACCAGGGGACGTATAATTTATAGACTTCGCAACAAAGATTCGAACGATTAGGTGATTTTTTAAGCATTCCTTTCATGGCGATACAATTCGAAGTTAAAAAAAAAAAAAATGAAAGAGACTTATTTTCTTCCAAGGAATAGATTAAAAATTAAGGTAAGGAATAATAAATATGAAAATAAGGGCTTCTGTTCGTAAAATTTGTGAAAAATGTCGACTGATCCGTAGGCGCGGACGAATTATAGTGATTTGTTCCAATCCGAGACATAAACAGAGACAAGGATAATCTTTCTAAAAAATAACTTTCTAAAGGAAGGACAAAAATAAAGGATTTCTTTTAACATGAAATGGATATTTCCGTATCT